CTTTTTCCTTCCCATTCCCATAAGAATGAATACTATGATTCGCATTTCGAACAGGCATAGATACAGCATCTATAGGATAACTTCCATCTTGAGAGTTAATTGTTGGTTTTGTACAATATCCGCGATCTCTCCTTATTTGTAATCCAATACACAAATCAATTGGTTCCATCAGATTAGCTATATGTTGTGTTGTGTCAACTATTTCCACGGAAGGTGGTGAGATGATATCTTGAGCGGTTACGTATTTAGGGCCCTTGACGCAAATGGATGCGTCTCGAACTCCATGTATATTACTTCTCAATACAATTTCTTTCAAATTTAGTAAAATTTCATGTACCGATTCTTCAATACCTACTATCGTAGAATATTCATGTGGCACCTTCTCAGATTTTGCACATGTGATACATGTTCCTTCTATTTCTCCAAGTAAAGCCCTTCGCATGGCAATACCCATGGTATCGGCTTGACCTTTCATAAGTGGGCACAGAATGAAACGACCATAATAAAGACGATTACTATCTATTCTTGATTCAACACACCTCCACTGCAGTGTTCGAGTGGATCCTACTACTTCCTCTCGAACCATACTATAATAATACTATTATTAGATCAGATCATTGAATCATTTATTTCTCTTGAAATCCTTTTTTATTATTTCTACACACGTCTTTTTTTAGGAGGTCGACATCCATTATGTGGCATAGGTGTTACATCACGTACGAAACTTAGTCGTATACCACTTCTACAAATGGCTCGTAATGCTGCGTCTCTTCCAAGTCCAGGACCCTTTATCATAACTCCTGCTCGTTGCATACCCTGATCGACTACAGTACGAATAGCATTTACTGCTGCTGCTTGAGCAGCGTAGGGTGTCCCTCTTCTTGGGCCTTTGAATCCAGAAGTACCAGCGGAGGCCCAAGAAACCACTCGACCTCGTACATCTGTAATAGTTACAATAGTATTGTTCAAACTTGCTTGAACATGAATAATTCCTTTTGGTATTCTACGTCCATTCTTACGTGAACCAATACGCCCATTCCTACGTGAACCAATTCTTGGTATAGCTTTTGTCATATTTTATCATCTCATAACTATGAGTCAGAAATATACAGAAAGAAAAGATACGGAAATATCCATTTCATGTTAAAAGAAATCCCCCTTTTGTTCTTCCTTTATTTTAAAAAGTTTTTTTTGAAAGGGTTATCCTTGTCTCTGTTTATGTCTCGGATTGGAACAAATCACTATAATTCGTCCGCGCCGACGGATCAGTCGGCATTTTTCACAAATTTTACGAACGGAAGCCCGTATTTTCATATTTATTATTCCTTACTTTAATGTTGAATCTATTCCTTGGAAGAAAATAAGTCTCTTGCATTTTTTTAATTGTATCGTCATGAAAATGAAAGGAATGCTTAAAAAATTATCTAATCGTTCGAATCTTTGTTTCGAAGTCTATAAATTATACGTCCCCTGGTTGAATCATAACGACTTACTTCAATTTTGACTCTATCCCCCGGTAGTATCCGTATAAAACTACGGCGGATCCTTCCCGAAATATAACCTAGAATTACATCTTCATTATCTAAGCGGACCCGGAACATACCGTTGGGAAGTGATTCAGTAATTAAACCTTCATGAATCAATTTTTGTTCTTTCATTCCAGGTAAGCTCCTTGAAGTATCAACTAATGGAGGAAAAGTTATATAATTCACTTTTCTTCTCTATAAAATAGGAAGTTAGAGATAAAATTAGGATACCGTAGGAGGAGGATCACCATATATATAACAAAAGTTCGCCTCCAATTTTTTCTCGTCGAGCTTCTCGATCCGTCATTATACCTTGAGAAGTGGAAAGAATTACAATTCCTATTCCACCTAAAATCTTAGGAATTTGTTGGTAGTTGGAATAAATTCGTAAACCAGGTCGGCTGATACGCTTTAAAATAGTTCTATGTATTCTTTTCCTAGTCTTTTTATGTCGCAGAGTTAAAACCAAGAAATTTTTGTTACCTTCTTGATGTTTCCGAACGTTTTCAATAAAACCTTCTCGTAGAAGTATTTTCACAATATTTTCGGTAATATTAGTAGATGCTATTCGAATCGTTCCTTTTTTATCCATGTCAGCATTTCTTATAGAAGTTATTATATTGGAAATAATGTCCCTACCCATGGCGAACTATAATTATTGGTGCCTTCTAATTTTGATATAATTAACATGTTATCTTTTTTGGTTGTTTTATTTTCTTTCATTTTTTTGTTTATTTTGTTTAATTTTTTATATTATAAAAAAAGTATATGCGTGAGACACCATCTACTACTCCACTAAATTTGATCTATTTTAGATGTTCTGATATATCATAGTCTCATTTAGTATTATTTATAATACCTCAGGAGCCAATGAAACTATTTTAGTAAAATTAAACTGTCTCAATTCCCGAGCGATCGCACCAAAAACCCGAGTTCCTTTTGGATTTCCTTCTTGATCAATGACAACCGCAGCATTGTCATCATATCGTATTATGATACCGTTGTCACGTTTGAGTTCTTTACAAGTACGTACAATTACAGCTCTAATTACTTCTGATCTTTCTAGTGGCATATTTGGCACTGCTTCTTTAATTACAGCAACAATAACGTCACCAATATGAGCATATCTATAATTACCAGCTCCTATGATTCGAATACACATCAATTCTCGGGCTCCGCTGTTATCCGCTACATTCAAAAGGGTTTGAGGTTGAATCATATCATTTTATTGGAATCTGTTATTTTAATGGAAAGGATGAAGGAAAGAAAAAAAGAAATATTTTCTGTCCAGAAATAAATAAACTTGCAGTTGTTTTTTCATCCTCAATATACCATTTAGTTCTACATCTCCATCCTGACAAATTTAGTTCGTATAGGCATTTTGGACGCAGCTAGTGAAATAGCTGCTCTGGCTACAGTTTCAGATACTCCACCCATTTCATAAAGTATTCGACCTGGTTTAACAACGGATACCCAATATTCGGGGGATCCCTTCCCCGAACCCATACGTGTTTCTGCGGGTCTTACTGTAACAGGTTTGTCGGGAAATATGCGTACCCATATTTTTCCACCACGACGCACATATCGTGTCATTGCTCTTCGCCCTGCTTCTATTTGTCTAGCTGTGATCCAAGTGGGTTCGAGTGCTTTAAGAGCGTATCTGCCGAAACAAATATGATTGCCGCGACAAGATATTCCCTTCATTCTTCCTCTATGTTGTTTACGAAATCTGGTTCTTTTGGGGTTATAGTTGATGGTCATTTCTTAATTCGATCTCTACTGCAGAACTGGACACGAAAGTTTCCTTTCATCCAGCTCCTCGCGAATGAAAAGATTCACTAATATGACATATTACAGATACACATGGAAAAAATAATCCAATAAGACATTTATCAATATTGAATTTGTTATATAGGAAGATGTATGTACGGGATATACAGATAGAATGTTTCTATTATGCATATTTATGGATTATAGATAATGTTTATAATGTTTTTTTTATAATGATCCTTATTTTGACCCTTCTCAAATGATGCCAAAATATTGTAATGTAATCTAAAGTTTCGCGGGCGAATATTGACTCTTTGCTTTTTGTTATTTCTAGGTCAATCCATGACTTCTCGAAATAAATTCATTTTTTCTCGGTTCGTTCCGCCATCCCACCCAATGAATTATTCGGATTTGTTTTCAGTAGAATCCTATGCAGTCACAGGTTTCATCGTTCCTATAGCTTCTCTATTAATGGTTAAGTCTGAACTCTGCAATGGAGCTCCCCCAAAAAAATTTCTCTTCTCGAGTCAATCTACTTAGTTTTTATTAACTCGAGGCTCTTTATTATTCATATCACTTTATTTTATTATTATTTTATATTTATTATTTATTCAGTTTTGATGCTTTATTACATTGCCTTTTATGAGGTAATTCATAGACCATACATATTGGAATCATATATCATTGATATTTTTGTTCTTTCTTTCTCTCATCCTTCCATTTATCTACATCTCTTTATTTTTGCTTCACAACCCAACCTATAAATAAGATTATTTCCATAAATAAGATTTTTTATAGAAAAGATTTTAGTTGCAGTTGCTGCAACTATATGATTGATCCACTCATCTCATATAGTGACTGTTTCTTGGGATATTGATATTACGAAGCAATAAGTTAGTTATTAGTTTTTTTATTATACTTATTTTTTTATTATACTTATTTTTTTATTATACTTATCTTATTTTTTTTATTATACTTATCTTATTAAGTTAAGTTTAAGTAATTTATTAAGTTTAAGTAGGGGTCAGTCTTTTTTTTTTAATCCCAACTCTTAACTCTAAAGAAAAATTAACGAGTCACACACTAAGCATAGCAATTCTAACAAATGGTCAATCGAATTTTTATTCAACCTTATAGAATTGGAATTGCTCATTTTTGTTTGATTTAATGGAAAAAGAATGAACAAGTTTGTGATTTTTTGTTCTATCACTGAATAGAAAGGAAAGACAAATAAAAGTCTATTATTGCTCCTCCCAAAATATCCAAATTTTGATGCCTAATACTCCATAAATAGTTCGAATTGTATAGGAACGATGATCAATTTTAGCGCGAATTGTTTGTAAGGGAACTCTCCCTTCTCTGATCCATTCGACACGTGCAATTTCTTTTCCGTTGATCCGCCCTGCAATTTGCACTTGAATTCCTTTTGTATCTGTTTGTTCAGCTAATTCAATAGCTTTTTTCATTGCCTTTCGGAATGAAACTCTATTTTTTAATTGTAAAGCTATATATTCCGCAAGAATATTAGGTTGCCCATAGGGTTTTTCCACTTTTGTAATAGCAATATTGAGTCTCCGGTTCACAGAATGCAATTTTTTTTGTATATTCACCTGTAATTCTTCGATGCTTCCTGTTTGGCCCTCTATTAAGAAATTAGGAAATCCAATATAGATTATGACCTGGATCAAATCGATCCTTTTTTTA